AGTAACAGTAGTAGATAGTATTCGATGAAAGAAAGAGAACAATGAATAAAATAATGGGAACAATCAATATTCGCGAAGCACGCATTGTTGTATTAGATCTAAGGGTTCTTTCTTGACCTAACTACCTAACTAGAAGTTATAATATGGAAAGACAAAATGTGGAACCTATAAAGGAAAAGATAATAGGAATTTTTTAGAATCTAATTGAACCAAAATACAGATTTTATTTTTTCGAGTGATCTGATCGTGCGATATCTTTTTTTTTTTCTCATTCGAGATACTATGTGAATGAACCTACTATTGAATCTAATGAGTTAAAATTAAAGTAAAAAGTAAAAGAAAAGATTTTATTGTTATAAGGGCACTCTTCGTTCCAAAATATAAAATGTATTCGATACAATTAAAAAAGAAATGATCAAAATAGAAATGATTTTCTAATTTTGTTTCATAGTGACGCAAAGAAAGTTTCATTTTTGAACGAAGTTACACGGCACAGTTCTTATTTTATTATTAGTTTACTCAAGAGTTGCTCAATGAATCTGTTGATTCGGAATCACGGTATGGGTAGATGCCACAGATAATGAATCGATTTCTTTTTATACCTCTATCACTCTATCTTTGTTAGTGCCGCCTATAATAATTGATTGATGAATCAAAAACTTTCAATTTAACTTATTCTTTCAATTGGTATTTTTGTTTATCCTCGTATCTCGCAAAAATGGAAACTTAGGTAAGTGCTTTATAAACATATGTATAATAAAGAACATATTTCATTTAGCTCCTTCATGCCTACTATAACTAGTTATTTCGGTTTTCTACTAGCGGCTTCAACTATAACCTCAGTCCTATTTATTGGTCTAAGCAAGATACGACTTATTTGAAATTAATCGAATAAACAATTCATAAAGAGAAACCTTTCCGTGAGATTCCATGTATTCTATGAGTTCCTTACCGTGTCAATTGCCAATTCTTGGTCATTGCGATTCATGGGCAATTCGGATTAAGATTTAGGGATAGATATTACCTCTCTTTTCCCCTTTTCAAACAAATTGAAATGAAATGATTGAAGTTTTTCTATTTGGAATCGTCTTAGGTCTAATTCCTATTACTTTGGCTGGATTATTCGTAACTGCATATTTACAATACAGACGTGGTGATCAGTTGGACCTTTGATTAATTAACATCTCTTTTTTTGATTGACCTCCTCTTTTCTTTATTCTTTAATCCACAGGAGGTCAAATTCAGATTGCTGTTCAAGTTAGTGAAGTTAGTTCAGTGTAATTCCAACTAACAAAAACGGAATCACGCTCTGTAGGATTTGAACCTACGACATTGGGTTTTGGAGACCCACGTTCTACCAAACTGAACTAAGAGCGTTTTCTTATCACAATAGATAAGACTATAAAGAAAAGGATTCTTTTTGTAACTCCAACACATCTTGTATGCATATACTATTATAGTATCATAAAATGAAAAATTATGTATATCCAATTTTAATTGATCTCAATTGATTCTTCGTTACTGCTCAGAGGAGAAGTAATAGGTAGGGATGACAGGATTTGAACCCGTGACATTTTGTACCCAAAACAAACGCGCTACCAAGCTGCGCTACATCCCTTTCAATTGGTCTACAGTGTCATTGTAGAGAATACCTGTCTTGTTTTCCACATCCTTATTTCCTCCATTGATATACACAATTTTTCTTCCCATTTCTTCTTTTTTTTTTTATCATATTATTATATATTAACATATAATAATAAAAGACTTATATACATATAAAATATGAAACCCACCCTAAAAATGAAATAAAAAATAAATGAATATTTTTGGGGAATGCTCAGGAGTAAAGAAACTTCTTTTTATGTTTTAAGAAAAAGAAAATCTTATCTAGCGAATCTTCAATTTGAATCGGGAATTCTGTGTACAAATACAAGTGGTCCATATGCATCTGATCATATATGTATTACCATTATGTATTACAATAAATAAGGAGGATTTTAAATGCGAGATCTAAAAACATATCTTTCCACGGCACCGGTACTAAGTACTATATGGTTCGGGTCCTTAGCAGGTCTATTGATAGAGATTAATCGTTTATTCCCGGATGCGTTGACATTCCCTTTTTTTAATTAACATGAGAAGGGGTGAAGAATATTAGAGATACAATCAAATATCTGTGACTAATTCCTTTCCCCCTCCTCTTTTTTTCTCTTTTTTAGAATTTTATAAGGGACGAGTAAGAGAAAGAATAAAAGTGGATTTAACCTCAGCGAAACTCGGGTTCAGACTCGAATCAAATTAAGAATAGAGGGAAAACGTAAATGTAAATGTTGGTCTAGTGCAAGAGTATCATACAAGATCCTTAAATTAAATACTGTACTGCGATTAGAAATATAGTTATAGTTAGAAATCATTGTATTACTTATTATTTACTATTACTCTATTGATATTGATTACAACGAAATCCTTCATATCATAATTGGATTTTGAGTTAGCAACTTCTATTTTTTTTCCTTACTTTCTTCGGATCGAAAATAGAAGACTTGAATGAATAAAAAAAAACAAAGGAGGTTCATGGCCAAGAGTAAAGATGCCCGAATAAGGGTTCTTTTGGAATGTACTAGTTGTGTACGAGGCGGTGTTAATAAGGAATCAACAGGCATTTCCAGATATATTACTGAAAAAAATCGACACAATACGCCCGGTCGATTGGAATTGCAAAAATTCTGTCCCTATTGTTATAAACATACGATTCATGGGGAGATAAAAAAATAGATCGAACCGAGGTGTCACCCTTCCAAGGAACAGTAAAAATAATATAGTAAAATAATATAGTATATAATATTATATAATATATATAACATATATTTAAATAGAAATAAACCAAATCCTATTTCTGAATTCTAATTCATTTTTGATCCGAACGAAATAGGATTTTCGGGATAAGGAATAAACAAACCATGGATAAATCCAAGCGACCTTTTCTTAAATCCAAGCGATCTTTTCGTAGGCGTTTGCCCCCGATCCAATCGGGGGATCGAATTGATTATAGAAACATGAGTTTAATTAGTCGATTTATTAGTGAACAAGGAAAAATATTATCTAGACGAGTGAATAGATTGACTTTGAAACAACAACGATTAATTACTATTGCTATAAAACAAGCTCGTATTTTATCTTCGTTACCTTTTCTTAATAATGAGAAACAATTTGAAAGAACCGAGTCGACCGCTAGAACTACTGGTCTTAGAACCAGAAATAAATAGGCTTACTCTTCAATTGAATCGAAATTCCAATTCGAACTCAAACGCAGATTTGATGTTTTGTTCGAAAAATCTAAGAATCGAGATTTGATTGTTGTGTTGTAAGAAACAAAAATAATCGGGGAAGAAGAAGAAATCCTTTTTTTTTTTATTGAACATATTCCTTCATTTTGACGACTTTATCATATTTTATCATACTAATTTAGAATCTACCTTCCCGGAGTTCATTCTCCGGGGAACTCCATTTATTTAAATCATTAAATCATTCCGGTGAATTCTTTACAATCTCTTTATTTTATGATCTCATTGGAAATCATATAAAGACAATTCCTATTGGATATAGCTATTTGTGCAAGTATTTTACGATTAAGAAGTAACTGCCTCTTGTACAGATCGTGTATAAATCTACTATAACTATAGGATGCCCCATTCTCGTGAATTACTGCATTTATCCGAGTGATCCACAAACGACGAAAATCTCTCTTTTGCCGATCTCTATCCCGATGAGTCGAAACCAAAGCTCTGATTTTCTGTTGAGTAATAGTTCGAGTAAGTCTTGAATGGGCTCCTCGAAAGCTTGATGTAAATAAACGAATTTTTGTTCTACGTCTACGAGCTATATATCCTCGTCTAGTTCTGGTCATTGAATAAATGAAACTTTGATGAATAACTAATTGATTTCCTTTCTTTCAGTTATCCTTGTACCCTTTCCTGGTCTATTAATAACAAAGCGGATTCTTCCAATGTATAAAATAAAAATTCCAATGGCTTTTGCTACTATAACCTTCCCGACCACGATTTTTTTTTCTTTTTTCTATGCATTTCACCTCGAAATAAGAAATAGTATTGATACTAGGTATCAAAAACATAGTAAATTAACTAAAAAAGTAGTCAATTTGAAATTAAATGGATAAAGAAATAGTGGGTTCCATCGTTTCTATGGTTACTTCTTAAACGGTGAGGTCCTTTCTATACACCGGAGCTCCTTCCTTCATTTAATAAATCTTATTGGTAACTTGTACAGTTCACACTCTTTGGCTCTACCCATGAATTATCCAGTAATAGGTCTTTCACAATGAGATCTACCTATACAGTAACGGTATTTAATTATGAAGGTTAGCTAAGTAGCTGACCCTGTTAGTCCGTTCTTGCAAGAGTGGGAGCCCAATCTTTCTGCTGATTTTCCCCGCTTAATGGATAACCCTTTTGCCAATGGGGAATTGCTTATTATCTTAAATTTAGGTGATTGTATTTGCACCGACGGAAACCATAAATTTCATACACAATACACAATAGGGGAATATGATAGATCTTTTTTTTTTTAGTTTAGATAGTGAATGGAGTTCTTCCATTCTATTCACTGGTACTGATCATTGATACTGGAAAAGTTGTTTTTCGTCCCAGTCCATGATCTGAACGAGTCGCACATACACCCTAGTACATGTTCCTCGGCGCTGAGGACACCCCCGAAGAGCGGGGGATTTCGTGACATTTCTGATTGGCTGTCTTGTGTTTCTAATAAGTTGTTTAATAGTTGGCATGCTGAATCATATACATAATGTACTGGTTTAGATCGATCCTAACCGGATGATTATGAATTACCCCCATTTTATTTAATTTAATGAAAATGAAACCCGGTAAGAAGATCTCAAATCACGGATTTGCACGAAATCCTTTCTTTTTTCATTGAACCGCTACAAGATCAACAATTCCATGAGTTTGGGCTTCTGTTGCTGACATAAAAACATCCCTTTCCAGGTCTTCGGATACAACCCATAAGGGTTTGCCCGTTCTTTGTACATAAACCTTTGTGATGATTTCGCGCAGTTTCAGTAGTTCTTCCGCTTCCATGACAAATTCTCCGGCTTGTGCCTCATAAAAAGCGGCAGCCGGTTGATGGATCATTACCCTGATGATATAACATAATAAATGATTTCTCTATCTCGTATGATGAGTCGAAGAGAAGAGATAAAGAATAACAAGAAAAAAAGATAGAATTGAACAACCGTACAGGCATCTTTTGCGAATTGCATACGGCTCTACAATGGAATTGACTTTTACCTGCCATCGAAAAATGTAGGATCTGTCAGATCCAGATCGGTAAATGATCCAATTACCACCCTTCCTTTCGGAGAAGTTAAAAAATACTATGATGGCTCCGTTACGTTATATATTTATTTCCTCTATGATTCAGCAATCCCAAAGTTTCTTTTTGATCTGATCAAATAAAATAAGAACCAAATAAGATTATTTTTTATTTTCGTATCCTTTCATAACATAAAGATTGTTAAGAGCCTTCTGGTGTGAAAACAAAAAGTTTGTGACGCTGAAACGGACCCCCGATAGATAAGATAAAATCGGAAATACCCTTTATCTCATACTTCTCTTTCGATACATAATCTAATGTTTTGAAAAAAAAACAATAAAGAATTTTCTCATATCGAATTCGAAGTGCCATGCTATTATTACTTAATATTCATATTTCATATGGCGAAGGCATAGTCTGCTTTTTTCTATCAAATAAAAAACTCATTGGCGCCAAGCGTGAGGGAATGCTAGACGTTTGGTAATTGTTCCTCCGACCAGGATAAAAGATCCCATTGAAGCGGCTAATCCCAGGCATATTGTATGTACCTCTGGTGGCACAAATTGCATAGTATCATAAATAGCTATTCCGGGTAGTACCCATCCGCCAGGAGAATTTATAAAAAAATACAGATCTTTGTTTTCATCCTCTATACTGAGATATATCATAAGACCAATAAGTTGATTCGAGATCTCGCTCTCAACCTCTTGGCCTAAAAAAAGTAATCTTTCTCGATAAAGTCGGTTGATTAGGATAAAATTGTATCCCTCAGGAACCGTACATGCACCTTTTGATGCATACGGTTCTAAAAAAAATCGCGAAAAAGAATCAATGTGTAGATTCCAGCCCTCTTTTTTTTCATAGCAAGCTCTTTCTAAAACGAGGGGGCTTTTTCTTCGATTTTTCAAGAAAGATGAGTTTTGACCCTTCCATATAATATATATAAATATATATAAAATAAAAAAAAAAAGAATTCATTAAACTTATCGAACTAACTTATCATTGATGTATTGTCTCATCGAGATCCGATCCAAATCACGATGTCATTTTCTTGTTTCTAAATGGGCCTTCTTAATTTTTTTAGGTTTATGCTCTACTCCGGGTAAAGATCCGATCGACTTCGATTTGCACATATAGGACAAATGCCCCCAATACCACTTCTTTTTACTACAACTTCCTTTTTTTATTTATTTCATGTCTTCACCAAATATTCGACGTATTCATCCTATTACTCGATTGATTAACAGTTTGAGATCACTCCTATTTCTATTTATAAATAAAATCATTTATGATACAATATAGTAATCATATATTACCAATTGGGTTTTTTATAAACGGAGCCTGTATACTTCATTTTATTGATCCAACTAAGCCAACCATAAATTATTTGATAATATTAATCTGGATCCCCCCAAAAATAAAATGGATCTAATTGAACTTCACGCTCCAAATTGTTGATGATTCAATCAATCTTTCTTGGGCGAAACAGAGGATATCTCGATCGAGGGAGAGAACGGGAAAATACCATATGACCCAATATATCTGACAAGCCGCACTATACGTCAATCCAAGATATATCGTCCTCTCCAGGATTTCGAAAAGGCACTTTTGGAACACCAATAGGCATAAAAAAACAGAAAAAAGAATTTAGTACTTTATTTCACTTTGGTATGGAAACGTAACAATGAGTTTATTGTCTTCATAATATTGGCCTTCATCATATTTTATCCTTAGATTGGATAAGTTCATAAAAGAAGACAGAATGAATAAAGGAAAATTTTTACGAATAGGGCCTTCGAATGATGAACAAGTATGGGTGCATTCACTCATAGAAAATGGGATCAACCCCCATTGCGTATTGGTACTTATTGGGTATAGAATAGATCTGTTTATCTTTGTTCCTACGAACAGAATTGTTCCATTAGTACCAACAGAATAGAACAAATACAAATATTAACATTAACCCTTGCTTCGAGATAATCCACTGAAAAGAGAATATCAATAGCATAGTTTTTTCTAATGCAATAAAGTTACATAGTGTCTATTTTTCTTTGATAAAGAGGTATTTCCATGGGTTTGCCTTGGTATCGTGTTCATACTGTCGTATTGAATGATCCCGGTCGATTGATTTCTGTCCATATAATGCATACA